TTGAAGAGGCTTGCAGACTTCTTAGGAGGTGACTCCATCCGTAATTCTTCATCAGGACACGTTTTCAGACTCCTTTGGGATTTGTTGTTCAACAACAAATTCAGATTCCTTTGAACCCCGTTGGGAGTCCACGTTTAACCTCTCAAGGCGCATAAGTACGTCTTTGTTATGATCTTCCTCCTTCTTTCGAATCCCTGAATAGCCTTAGTTGAGTTCTCAATAGCTTTGGTCAATTTGCGCCTTTACTCACGACCTCCTTGCTCTTTCATGATTTCTGTCATCATGAGCATGGCCTCTGAAGGAGTACTAGATTTACCAGCATCGACCCGTCACGTCTTGGCTTTCTCTAGCTAGTTTTGCAGCGTATATAGGAGCGTATTCTGGGAAACGCTCTGCAACTTCTTTATCAGAGAGATGTCTGCACTGTCCTGAATTTTGTTTGTAGTTGGAATTCCTATCTGAGTTGTTAACCCTACAAGTTCCTATCCTTAGAGAGCGGATGATAGAACTAGAGCATTAACGTCCGTTGTTATCGCTAGTCCCCGGGACTTAGACTTCTTTCTTTGAGATGTAGCTTGCCAAAGCTTCTTGACTTCTTGCCTAAGTCTATGCTAACTCTCCTTTTAGCTCTTAAGGGGTTTTGCTTAGCTTCCTTCTAATTGGCTTTAGCAGATGAGCGGGATGAGCTACTAGGGAAGAGAGTTACTTACTCAGCAGTACGGAAAGAGAATCGAAGTGCTTAGAGGCAACCATTAGAGGGATGACAAGCTTTATCATCACTCGATGCGCACGCAAATGGGTCTTTAATCTTCCAGGTCAACCGTAAAATAATACAATGTTCTTCCATAACCTTAGCTTGCCTTATTAGTTAGTATAGTAGTTAAGGTCAGTAGAGCGGGAAGAAATTAACCAAGCAAAGGATACTGAAACCCATGAAGCAAACAACGGCTACCAGAAGAGTGTCATCCGTTTTCCACAGGACAGTTGCGAGAAAGCAATTCTCGATAGAGGAGAGTACGACAGAAGACAGGGCCAGACGAGATATTGAAAGGCTTGAATGGACAGGTAAGGGGCAGACGGATTTCACCTACCAGGCACAGGACTTATTGGCTTAAGAAGCAAGCCAAAGCTTTAGAAGAGTCGCCCGGTCATCCTTTGTTGCTTGCTTTGGGCTCATCTCGGTGCTTGGTCTCTTCGATATGCTATGAAAGATCTCTCCTCCTGGTAGACGGAGGAGTTAGAGGCTGGCAGTTAACCATTCGCTATGTGGAATTCCTTTTCTAAAAGTATGATTCCCTCGGAAAGGGTATTAACTCTTGCAACAGTCGTAATCGGTCTTTCCTGTATTCAGGACTCGGGCTATATGCCCTCTTTTTGATAGTGAAAAGCTTTTGGGCTTTATTATTCGGCGGTAGCTCGTCGGAGGAATGCCACTACGAAGCTTCTTCCCGGGCAAACTTTCTAGCCGTAACCAGAATACTCCCTCCCGGGCAAGTGGATCAAAAGAGAAAAGAGGAATACGACTGGCTGGAATGCACCCACCAGTTTTCCAATGATGGAAAGTTCTCTCACCGCTCCCGCAGGCCTGCTAATAAGAGCTTGTTGACATCGAAGTTTGTACCGAACGACACTAAGATTGCAGCAATAAGTTTCGCTTCTTTTTAGGGTCGACCCGCTATAAAATAAAAGAGTTACTTTTCTCTCTTTAAGGAGTTTTCTTAGTTCTTTTCCAAAGGTGCCATCCGCCGCGAGGTGTGACGTCTTCAGCCGAAGCTGAATGGTTTGAGTGAGAACGGAACAATCTATCTCTCATCCCCGGGTAGCAGGGTGGTCAGATGGCAGGGGTAGCTTGCCCACTCTCTCCGGGTCGATTCTACTTCATGTCTGACTAGATAAGTCACAAGGCCTGTCCTTCTTCAGGCCCAGGCCATCTAGTCGGGGTCGACCACAATTTCCCAAGTAAGAAAGAGATAGAATTTCACTAGGAAGGAAAAGGAGGGCTTCGATCCATTGCGATTAGGTTCCTTGGCGTGGCGAGATCTCTGCCATAAAACAGAGAGCTCGTAGGCTTTATTCTTCAAATCAAAGAGCGACGTAATTCCCCGAAGTAGTCTTTTTTTTTAGTATAGAGCAGAGGCTTTCTGAGCCGACTACAACGCGGCCATTGATCATCTAGTGCAGTGGCTTGGAAGCAAGCTACCTTGACCATCTTCCGAAGTTCGAAATAATCTGCGGATCAAACGCTGTAGGGGCGGACTGCTCTACATTCAGCCACGCCCCCCGAACTTCTTCTAGTTGCGGGACGAAATCCGGCAGCCAATTGCTGGCTCTGAATAACCAGCCGTTCAATTCTTCCATAACATAACGGGGCGGGGTTGCGCGCGAGCCGCGTGACGTAGGTGCACAAGAGTACTTCGCGCCACAACCATCTCTTTTTTATAGGTTCTACGGACCGATGCCTGCTGCTTCATCTGGGAGAAAAGAATCATAGATATGCCGG